TTAAGAAGTCTCTATCAACAAGATAAAAACGTGAGTTCTTCCTTTCGTGAAATTGGGCAAATAAAACGAATTTCGTCTTACGTATATAATCAAATTCAAATTATAGAAAAACTAGATATAAAAAATAGATATATAGTTTTGTATCTTTCTCCATCTCCCGAAAATCCCATTTTCACTAAAAATCCCGGCTGTGTCGCATTCTAACGAATCTTTCGATAATTTGTAAGAAACTCTTTCTTTATTAAATTCGAAGACAAAAACAAAACACAAAGAAATGAAGAAAAATAATAAAATGGATTATCATATGTATCTTTTCATGTAGATAGATGAATAAGTCCATTTATTTAGTTCTACATTCCTTGGACTTATTCTATATACTCACTTAGATACTTATATCTCTAATAAGAATTTTAAGAATTTTCAAATTGAATTAATTAATAATAACTACGAATTCATAATAATTACAATTATTAATTATAATTAGTATAAATATAAAATATGATATTTAAAAAAAATAAGAACAGGTACAAATAGTAAATCGAGGTACCCATTTTATGACAACTTTCAATTTTCCCTCTATTTTTGTGCCCTTAGTAGGCCTGGTCTTTCCGGCAATTGCAATGGCTTCTTTATTTCTTCATGTTCAAAAAAACAAGATTGTTTAGATCCGAGGGGACCCAATCTCATCCTTTGAAACTTAGACTTGTAGCCTATAACACAGATATTTATTTCGGGAAATATGGTAGAACATGTGATTTCCGCCGAACATAAAGGAAAAGCTCTTAGGCCTGCAGAAAATGATCTATGGGTAACTGAATTCTAGCTCCTTTCAAATAGATCAGGATCGCCGAATGCCTAAAATGTAAAGTTGGTGGATCTATATGTATATCAATATGTATATTGGGATCATATATCATATGAAGGGTATGTTATTATTTTAGATCTAACCAATTTGATGAATTACTCCTAAAGGCTCCCATCAAATCAAACTAGTGCTAGTTCGCACTAGTGCTAGTTGATGAGAGTTCATTCGGAAACAAAAAAAGTAAAGTCAAAATAATTTGGGGTATTCTCTCAATTCCAATAAAATGCAATCGGATCAAGTATGAGTTGGCGATCAGAACATATATGGATAGAACTTATAACGGGGTCTCGAAAACTAAGTAATTTTTGCTGGGCCCTTATCGTTTTTTTAGGTTCATTAGGATTCTTATTGGTTGGAACTTCCAGTTATCTTGGTAGAAATTTGATATCTTTTGTTCCGTCTCAGCAAATCATTTTTTTTCCACAAGGGATCGTGATGTCTTTCTACGGGATCGCGGGCCTTTTTATTAGTTCCTATTTGTGGTGCACAATTTCCTGGAATGTAGGCAGTGGTTATGATCGATTCGATAGAAAGGAAGGAATAGTGTGTATTTTTCGTTGGGGATTCCCTGGAAAAAATCGTCGCATATTCCTCCGATTCCGTATAAAAGATATTCAATCCGTTAGAATAGAAGTTAAAGAGGGTATTTATACTCGTCGTGTCCTTTATATGGACATCAGAGGCCGAGGGGCTATTCCGTTGACCCGTACTGATGAGAATTTGACTCCACGAGAAATTGAACAAAAAGCCGCGGAATTGGCCTATTTCTTGCGCGTACCGATTGAAGTCTTTTGAGAAAAGGAACTGGGCTGGAGAACGAATGCTTTCTCAGCAGGAGGGAAAAATGCAAGAATCCTGTTTTTTTCTATAACTAAGTGATACTTTCGATGCAGATAAATCATATCTTGTAAATTACTTTCTTTTTGTCAATCGACCTTTTTTTATCCTTTCATTTGTGTTCTTGACTACCCAATAATGGGTTTTCTTAATAATGATAACTGGCCCGTTTCTGTCTTGTTTTGCCGCTCATTTTTTTGATCATCACAATATCTTTCTCTCAATTATTCTATTCTTGACTAATTATTCTATTCTTGACTATAGGGAATCGTTGGAATTTTTTTGAAATATTGGATATTTTGATAGAAAAGGAGTTCTTTCGTCTCAAAATCTCAATAATATTCATTCCTTAAAGGACTTTTTCGGGCATTCATCGAAAGTAGACACTTGTTTGGAATTTGATGAATTGAGATATCCGGAAACATGATTTTGTATTATTTCTTCAGTCGAATTCGAAGTGGAGTCTTAGTCTATTTCTGTATTCTTTCTAGATTCAAACAAAATCACAAAAAATAGATTCATAGGTTTGATACCTTGTCTAGAACTCATGTTTGAAAGAAATATTCGATCACATAGAGTCGACAAATGAAGTGGGTTAATTACAAATTCACAGGTGAAAAATGGCAAAAAAGAAAGCATTCACTCCTCTTTTGTATCTTGCATCTATAGTATTTCTGCCCTGGTGGATTTCTCTCTCATTTACTAAAAGTATGGAATCTTTGGTTACTAATTGGTCGAATACTGGTCATTCCGAAATTTTCTTGAATGATATTCAAGAAAAAAGTATTCTAGAAAAGTTCATAGAATTAGAGGAAATCCTCTTCTTGGAAGAAATGATCAAGGAATACCCGGAGACACATCTACAAAAGCTTCCTATAGGAATCCACAAAGAAACGATCCAATTAATCAAGATACACAATGAGGATCGTATCCATACGATTTTGCACTTCTCAACAAATATAATCTGTTTTGTTATTCTAAGCGTTTATTCTATTTTAGGTAATGAAGAACTTGTTATTCTTAACTCTTGGGCTCAGGAATTCCTATATAACTTAAGTGATACAGTAAAAGCTTTTTTGATTCTTTTATTAACCGATTTATGTATCGGATTTCATTCACCCCACGGTTGGGAACTAATGATTGGTTCTGTCTACAAAGATTTTGGATTTGGTCATAATGATCAAATTATATCTGGTCTTGTTTCCACTTTTCCAGTTATTCTCGATACTATTTTTAAATATTGGATTTTTCGTTATTTAAATCGTGTATCTCCGTCACTTGTAGTTATTTATCATTCAATGAATGATTGATAAATGATCCACCAATATTAATCCAATTAGAATGTTTCTTACTTTGTAGTTCTACATAAGTATTAAAAACTTTCTATGCGGGGGATTTTCATACTATAGTATTCTAGTAGTATTCTAGTAAAATGATTCCAATAAATAGCAGAATCGTGGATAGGGAACTATACTGGCGACCTACCCAATTTATTGTAGAAATTTTCGGATCAATGATTAGACCATGCAAACTAGAAATACTTTTTCTTGGATAAACGAACATATTATTCGATCTATTTCCCTATCTCTCATGATATATATCATAACGCGGACATCCATTTCAAGTGCATATCCCATTTTTGCGCAGCAGGGTTATGAAAATCCACGCGAAGCGACTGGGCGTATTGTATGTGCCAATTGCCATTTAGCTAATAAGCCCGTGGATATTGAGGTTCCACAAGCGGTACTTCCTGATACTGTATTTGAAGCAGTTGTTCGAATTCCTTATGATAAGCAAGTGAAACAAGTTCTTGCTAATGGTAAGAAGGGGGGTTTGAATGTGGGGGCTGTTCTTATTTTACCGGAGGGGTTTGAATTGGCCCCTTCCGATCGTATTTCTCCCGAGATGAAAGAAAAGATAGGCAATTTGTCTTTTCAGAGCTACCGCCCTAATAAAAAAAATATTCTTGTGATAGGGCCTGTCCCTGGTCAGAAATATAGTGAAATCACCTTTCCTATTCTTTCCCCCGATCCCGCTACTAAGAAAGATGTTCACTTCTTAAAATATCCTATATACGTAGGGGGGAATAGGGGAAGGGGTCAAATTTATCCCGACGGAAGCAAGAGTAACAATACAGTTTATAATGCTACAGGAGCGGGCATAGTAAGTAAAATCATACGAAAAGAAAAAGGGGGATATGAAATAACCATAACAGATCCATCGGATGGACGTCAAGTGGTTGATATTATCCCTCCAGGACCAGAAGTTCTTGTTTCAGAGGGTGAATCCATCAAATTTGATCAACCATTAACGAGTAATCCTAATGTGGGTGGATTTGGTCAGGGAGATGCAGAAATAGTACTTCAAGATCCATTACGTGTCCAAGGTCTTTTGGTCTTCTTGGCGTCTGTTATTTTGGCACAAATCTTTTTGGTTCTTAAAAAGAAACAGTTCGAGAAGGTTCAATTGGCCGAAATGAATTTCTAGACTCGCGGATTTATCGACATCAGGTTCGTAAAAAGAACAAAATTTTTGTTGTCAATTATGTATGATCACAAAAAATCAATTCTGAAAAACCTTTTATTTACCTGCTCTTTTTCTACGAGCTTGGGGGAATCCCTTGTACCGCATTCCTAGTCATAATAGGTAGATTTTTGTTTGAAGAAGACTATTTTATTTGACTTTATGACTTTACCACCCCTTTCTTTGTTTTTTTTAGCCAAATTGATAGGACTATGTTACTATTGCTAGATTGTAATGTCATAAAATGGATCCCTTTTATTCTATTTCAAATAGAATAAAATTGGGATAGATATTAGCATAAGTAAGCGGGTAATAGAACGAACTAGAAATGCGGGGAACAAATAATTCTAGGAGGCATTATTTGTCTTCCTAGTCTTCGACACAAGAAAAGGAATTTTCTACACCCCTTTCTTGTGTCGAAGGGGTAATGATTTTTGATCCTGTTCGTTAAAAACAAAAATTCCTAGTCTTGGTTTCGGTTTTCCAGATGTATCAGAATTTTTTTTGATTTATTATACGTACAATAAAATAGAAAATAAAATAAAAAAAAAGTAGTGGACAAAAAAAAAAAAGAAAACCTATTCAATGAACTTTCCACTTTTCTGAGATACTAAAATAAAATAAATAAATAGGATATAGGATAATAGTATAGATAGTATAGAAAGTATTTGTGCGATATCTAATCTACAGAAATATATATAATCCAGGAAATTGAGTGATTCCCCCTTTGTTCTAACTTGGAAAGTACCCAGAGATACTATCAAGATCAAGGAAG